ATTTCTAAATTCTCATAGGGCCCCCCCGGAATTCCTTCTAGAGCCTGTTGAATAATTTTTATGGATTCTTTCATTTCACCGATTCGTACTAAATAACGAGCTAATGAATCCCCCTCTTTTTGCCATTGGACTTCCCAGTCAAATTCATCGTAACACTCATAATGATCAACTTTACGAAGATCCCATTGTATTCCAGAAGCTCGCAGCATTGGTCCTGATAAACCCCAATTTATTGCCTCTTCGCCTCCAATAATGCCCACTCCCTCAACTCGTTCTAAAAAAATAGGATTCCGCGTAATAAGCTTTTGATATTCAGCAACCCCTGTTAAAAAATAATCGCAAAAATCCAAACATTTATCTATCCAACCATGAGGTAGATCAGCAGCTACTCCTCCGATACGAAAATAATTATGCATCATTCGCATACCGGTAGCAGCTTCGAATAGGTCATATATTAATTCTCTTTCTCGAAAAATATAGAAGAAGGGGGTCTGCGCACCAATATCGGCCATAAAGGGGCCAAGCCATAACAAATGAGAAGCTATACGACTTAATTCCAACATAATTACTCTGATATAGCTAGCCCTTTTGGGTACTTGAATATTTCCTAACTGCTCTGGTGCATTTACGGTTATTGCTTCTGTGAACATAGTAGCTAAATAATCCCAACGTGTTACATAAGGCAAATATTGTATAATTGTTCGGTTTTCCGCAATCTTTTCCATCCCCCTGTGTAAATAACCCAATATTGGTTCACAGTCAATAACATCTTCACCATCTAGAGTAACGATGAGTCGAAGAACACCATGCATTGATGGGTGTTGAGGACCCATATTGACTATCATGAGGTCTTTTCTTGTAGCTGTTGCAGTCATAAGTTTTTCCCCGATTCATTCTTCCATGAATTGCTGAAAGCGAAAAGAAGTTCATCAAAAATTAAGCGAATAATTCAAAATGATTCATCAAATTAACGAGTTTTTGTCTCTCGAATACCCAACTGACTAATTAATTCTTTATAACGTACTCTATTTTTTTTTGACAAATAAGCCAATAGCCGTTGACGTTTTCCCAGAATTTTCCGCAGACCCCTCTGAGATAAATAGTCTTTTTTGTGCAATTCCAAATGGGAAGTAAGTCTCTGTATCTTATTGGTGAACACGAATACTTGAAATTCAACGGACCCCCTCTTTTCTTCTTTTTCTTGGGAAATAACCGAGATGAATGGATTTTTTACCATAAAAGAACCCTCCTTTTACATATATTAATTTTACCGATCAGTAATAATAATAAGGCTAGTCATTTTAATCTGATATACACAATAATCTAAATTTCTTTATGGACTCCAATTTTATCAAGTAAAATGAATCAATAATCAATTCAATTTAAAATTGGAGTCGGATAGGAATACAAAAGGATAATACATTTCTGCACTTACGAAAGAGAATAATTTAGGCTTAAAATAAAGAAGATTCATTTCTATATCGAATGGATACGTCATTGAATTAGTATCGTATATTAGTGTAAGACAAGGCATGTGCGCATTTGTTTTATTTGCTTTTAGATACTAGATATGATAGAGGATGAGGATATAGAGGAAAAATGTACCATCAACAAATTTTCAATCGCGGATACATATGTATCCTTAACATACTGAAACGACTTCCATTATTGGTATCAAACCAATAACGATTCATACAAGCTAAATCTTCTAATCGATAATTGGGCCAAAGGAAAAACTTTAATTTAATTAATTTATTTTTCTCTCTATCAAGATGCGGATTTTCATCCAAAAATGGACCCCAGTCTTTTATGCTGTTCCCGTTGCAAAATACTGGATTTCTATCCATACCATTTCTATTCTTTGAATTGAAACAAATTAGAATTCGCAACTCTCTACAACGTCTAGATGATAAAATATTTTCAGGAACAAGCAAATCATAATGATTTTTGTCTATATTTCCAGTTATCTTTTGATGTTTTGCAATGAATTCATTAACATTCTTCTTATCAAGATATTCTTTTTCTCGGTATCTTTGATTAGTTTTGTGCTTACTCTTATGAACCAATGAAATACCGAGGGTTTGATACATAATAAATTGTCCGTCGTTTTTTAAAAACAGACGAACGGGCTCGATAATCAATATTCCCTTTTTCATCAATTCTGTAAGAGTTAAATTCTTTTGAATCAGCATTATATCCAGACTTATTTCTCTCCTTTGAATCGAGAATATAGCAATTTCTTTTGGATTTCTCAGTCTAAGCAGGAGACAATATACTTTGATATTATTGATCATTCTTTGATTCAAAGTCTCACTCCATCTCAATTGAAAAAGCAAATACTTGTTCAGGAAGAAATGGAGTTCTGCTTCCGTATTATTCTTGTATTGTTTTTTATTTGTGCGTTTTTTCATATCTGATTCCGGATACTCTTCTTCAATATCGTTTTGTTGGTTTGAGAGAGGGGACCCAAGATATTTTTTGTTTTGTGCATCTGATCCAAGATCTCCTTGGCCTGCGGGTTCTTTTTCTTTTTCTGCTTGATTTATATTCTTTATCTTTAATTCAAAAGATTGTTTTTTATTCGGTGGTATAAAAAGATTCCTTTGTTGCTTTCCGTTGATGTTTTTATTTTTACTCAAATTGTCATTTATAGTTAAGTTTAAAAGAAGCAATTTGCTTGGTATAACCCATGGTTTTATTTTATATATATTATAAAGTAACAAAAATTCTGGGAAGAACCAAAATTCCAGATTCAATATGGGACGATTTAGTATTTCTTCATTCATTCCCATCCAATCCAAAAAGATTTTGTTTTGGTTGGGTGGATTGCTTTCGGGATCTTGATGAATCGGAAGATAAAAAAGATCTTTCTTATCACCTTGATGAATTATTTGATAATTCTTAGTGCCGGTCTTAGTATTTTTATTACTGTTGGTATCTATTTCGATCCATGCTTCAATATCGACTTTTTTTCTAAGACAAAAATTTATAATTTTCCAATCAAAATATTTTCTATCCGGATTTTTTCCCATATACCCAATATCACCTTCTCCTAGATAATTATTGATAGTGGTAATCTCCGGCATATCAAATAATTTGTGTTTATGTGTATTGTAATTATAAGAAATTTCTTGGTTCTTAGTTCCTTCGAACGGTGATCCATAAAGATATGAGTTCCTCTTATTTTCATAATTAATAGATTTATATGATAAAAGATCATATCTATAGTTTTTTTGAAAATTGTCTTTTTCATTCGGCAATGAATATATTTCATAATCTTTTTGTTTTTTGTAATGAATTAGTTGGTCTTTTTCATATGAATCCCGTTTGTTTAAATCTTTAGTTTGAGCTGTACGACGTTGATTGACTCTATTTCGCCATTTTTGTGGTATTAATCTAGACCATTTAATCCGAGAGAAATCATATTGATAATGGCCTCTTAGCCAATTTTTCCATTGATTCATTCCAGAATTCCGAAGTTTCTTATGGCTTAATTCGAAATGAAATATACCTTGTGTTCCAAAATAATCCTTTATTGTATTCTTAAGAAAAAAAGATGTTCCGTGATATTGAAGAACAGATCTTAATTTATACAAGTTAATAACTTGGGTTTGGGATAATTTGTAAAATACATATGCTTGTGACAAGGAGGATAAGTCACAAAAAATCTGTGAATTTTTATTATTATTACTAATATTATAAAGTGACTTTTTTATAGTGGAAATGAAGTGAATTGTAGTTTTATTTCTTTTAGCAATTCTTTCTTGATTTGTTTCATTATTGTAAATGTATTTATCAATAATTTTGTTTGTTGATGATGCAAGAAAAAGTTGTGTATTGATTCTGGGAATATTAATGATATATAGAAAGATATCCGTGGATATCTTTTCAATGAAAAATTTTATAAAATAATGTAATTTACGGAGTAATCGAACGTTTCTTCTTTTTAACATTTGCCAAATAGTTTTTGGTGATTCTAATCTTTTAACATTATAACTTGTTTTGTTAGGACTAATATTTATTCCTGGAGTTTTTGTTTTTTTCTCTTTTGTAATTCTTTCTATTTGATTTCTTATTGTGCTTGTTCTATCAGTTAGATCTTTCATTTTTTTTTCTGTCAGTGAATAATTTGTCCAATCCGTAGATCGAATTTGACTAAACGATTCATGAATTGTCGGATCGTTGATTGTAGAATCTTTTTCTTTTTTAGTTTCACTCGACTCATCTACTTCTTTCAATCTAAATAATAGAATTAAATTTACTTTTGAAAGTTCTTTTAGTATTCTTTTTATAAATAGAATGCTTTTGATAACCCATTTTTTTGTTTCGTTTAACACCCCTAGAAAGAATTCGATTCTTTCTTTTAAAACTCTTAGAACTATAAAAGACTTATTTTTCAATTGACCAATTTGATTTTCGAGTTCCTTAAAAATGGGTTCAAAAAAAGAAGGCCGTTTTCGAGGAGAACCAAAAGGAAGGTCGGTTTCCATTCCCCAAACTGTTAAAAAACAAAAATCGGCTTTTTGTACTTTTCCTTTCTTTTTCATTCGATCTTTATGGAAGGGCCGTAGCTTTGGTTTGCGCCAAGGTTTCAGACAGAAAGGAAATAAGATTTTTATCTGAATACCATCTAGTAACCAATTTTTCGGAAATTCTGTTTCTGATAATTGAACACCGTTATAGGTGCATTTAACATGCATTTCGCCCGCCCATTCTTTTAAATCCTCAGACCACTCGGGAAATTGCAATAATAAAATACGGCCAATATTTTTAGCTATTATCAATGAAGGTAATATAATATATTTTCTAAAAATCGATTGAGTTACTAACATGGAACCTCTTATTACTTGAGCAAGCGGAATGGTATCCCAGGCCTCTGCTATTTCTATCCGCGTTTTCTCCTTTCGTTTGTTCTCTTCTTTTTTTTTCCCTTCTTTTATTGGTTCTTCTGTATAATCTAAAATTTTGAATTCTTCTTTTTTTCTCGTCCCATTTTTAAA